AGGGTTCCTCTACAAACCATTCGAGCTAAAATTGATTATTGCTCGTATACAGTTAGAACTATTTATGGGGTATTAGGCATAAAAATTTGGACATTTATAGACAAGAAATAATAAGCCCTTACTTGACTTGTTTTTCGATTCTATCCATTGCTAGAAGAAAACAAAAAAAGACAAACTCTTTACATTGTTTTTTTAGTTTAATCAAAACAAAAAGAAGCAATTCGAATTCTATTAACTATAATTAACTATAAGATATATATTTAAATATTAAGACTTTAAAATTTAATAATTTCGAATTTCATTTCACACTATATAATATAATTAATTTAATATTAATAATTTAACTATATACGTTTATTTCTAATTCTTCTAATTCTATTTCTATAGGGTTGAATAAAATAAATAAAAAAATTTATTGATATAATTGCTATGCTTAGTGTGTGACTCGTTGGTTTTTTAGAGTCCGGATAAAAAAAAGGACTGACCAGAGTATGAACTAATAAGTATACAAACTAATAACCAACTCATCACTTTGCATTATCTGGATATAAAAAAAGAGTCAAGATATGATATATTGGTCATATAATTGTAGCAATTAAAATACTTTTTGCACAAACAAAAGAAAACGAATCTGATTATGATTTAGAAATCAAAATGGAAAATTATGCGGAGCAGATAAGTGGAAGGTTGAAAGAAAGAAAAAGAATATCAACGATAGAGAATTCCAATATGTAAGGTCTATAAGTCATCACAGAAAAGCTAATGTAGTAAAGCATCAATACCACTTGATTTAAAATTTTAAAATTAAACTACTCCGTTGATAAAACAAAAAATCAAGAGCCTTGAGTCAATTCAGACTGAGAAGATTGACTCAAGAACAAATTTTATTTTTATTAAAGGCTCCATTGGAAAATTAAGACCTAAGCATTACTGGAGAAGTGATGGGAACGATGGAACCTGTAAATACATAAGATTTTAATGAAACCAAATCTTAATGATTTATTGGGAGGATAGCGAAAGGAACCCGAAGACAATCCTTTTCTTTTATTTTATTATGAGAGATCATGGGTTACCTCTCCAAATAAAATAACTATTGAAAGACTAAATAAGCAAGAGCAAATATTCGCCCGCGAAGATTTTTTTTATTCTTTTTAATTGCTAAATTTGATGAATCTGATATCCTAATTAGAATATCTAAAAAAATTTGTTACAAACTTATAACAAATAACAAAAACAAGATTATCAAAAAAAAAAAATCGAAAAAATTATTCTAGTTATATTATAGACAGTAATTATAGACAATTTTTTCGATTTCTATCTAGAACTATTCGATCTATAACTATTAGAACTAGAAAATAGAATATAGATTGTAATATATACAAATAGATACCAATTTCTATTCTACTAAAATCCTATTCTAATAATCTAAGATTCTAATACTAATAAATAGATCTAATCAATAAAAAATAGATTAAAAAAATAAAAAAATTTAAGTAAATTAAGTAAAAATTGAAAAGAATACAATGATTTAATATATTATTTTTTTTTGTTTTTTGTATTCGTAAAAGACATGTATATTTTTTTAATCATTTCGTTCGCGAGGAGCTGGATGAGAAGAAATTCTCATGTCCGGTTCTGTAGTAGAGATGGAATTGAGAAAGAACCATCAACTATAACCCAAAAAGAACCCGATTCCGTAAACAACATAGAGGAAGAATGAAAGGAATAGCTTTTCGAGGAAATAATATTTGTTTTGGAAGATATGCTCTTCAAGCACTTGAACCCGCTTGGATTACATCTAGACAAATAGAAGCGGGGCGACGAGCAATGACACGAAATGCACGCCGCGGTGGAAAAATATGGGTACGTATATTTCCCGACAAACCCGTTACTTTAAGACCTACGGAAACACGGATGGGTTCAGGGAAAGGATCTCCGGAATATTGGGTAGCTGTGGTTAAACCAGGTAGAATACTTTATGAAATGGGGGGCGTAGCAGAAAATATAGCAAGAAAGTCTATTTCAATAGCAGCATCCAAAATGCCTATACGAACTCAATTCCTAATTTCAAAATAGAAATATAGAACCAAAGGAAAAAGACCTTTTGTATACTAAAAAGGAGTGGAAGTTTCTTTTTTTGTTTTGGACAAACAATATATCTTTTTTTCCTTTGCATTTAACTAACAATAAAAAAAAATGATATGATCCAATCTCAGACCCATTTGAATGTAGCAGATAACAGCGGAGCCCGAGAATTGATGTGTATTCGCATCATAGGAACTAGTAATCGACGATATGCTCATATCGGTGACATTATTGTTGCTGTGATCAAGGAAGCAACACCCAATTCGCCTCTAGAAAGATCAGAAGTAATCAGAGCTGTAATTGTACGTACTTCTAAAGAACTTAAACGTAATAACGGTATAATAATACGATATGATGACAATGCTGCAGTTGTCATTGATCAAGAGGGAAATCCAAAAGGAACTCGAATTTTTGGTGCAATTGCCCGAGAATTGAGACAGTTAAATTTTACTAAAATAGTTTCATTAGCACCTGAGGTCTTATAAGATAAAAAATTTCAGATTAAGAGGAGACCATGAGATAGTTATAGTATTTAGTATTTTAGTTATAGTATTTGAATTAGTTGAATAAAGACGAAATAGAATTAACAAAATTAATTAGTAAATTGTGTTTTACGGATATACCTTTAATTAAATAAATAATAAGAAAATGAAAATTGCGAGATTAACTAATTAATTAACAAAAACAAAAAACAAGAGTATGTTGATTATATCAAAACTAGAGAAAAATAAAAATTTTAGTTTATCATGGGTAGGGATCCTATTGCTGAGATAATAACCTCTATACGAAATGCTGACATGAATAGAAAAGGAACCGTTCGAATAGCAGCTACTAACATTACCGAAAACATTATTAAAATACTCTTAAGAGAGGGTTTTATTGAAAATGTACGGAAACATCAGGAAGGCAACAAAAAATTTTTGGTTTTAACCCTACGCCATAGAAGGAAGAAGCAAGTACCATATAGAACTAGTCTAAATTTAAAACGGATCAGCCGGCCGGGGCTACGAATCTATTCTAACTATCAAAAAATTCCTAGAATTTTGGGTGGGATGGGCGTTGTAATTCTTTCTACTTCTCGAGGTATAATGACAGACCGGGAAGCTCGACTCGAAAGAATTGGTGGAGAAATCTTGTGTTATATATGGTAATCTTTTTGGTATCCGAATTCGATCCAGACTTCTTATTTTTTTGTTAAAAAAAAAGAGAAAAGAAGAGGTTTCGAATACCATAAAAGTCCTTTCGCCTTTACTAGGAATAGAATTTTAGATTTCAAAATTTAAAGAAACTTAGTTTCTTCAAAAAAAAGTATGTATATTCAAAAATTAAGGGATAATAAATATGAAAATAAGAGCTTCTGTTCGTAAAATTTGCGAAAAATGTCGACTGATACGTAGACGCGGACGAATTATAGTAATTTGCTTCAACCCAAGACATAAACAAAGGCAAGGATAATCTTTCTAAGCGAGAACACTCTAAAGGATCCGATGGAAAAAAAAAGAAAAGATCGATTTTGACATAAAATGGATATATCCATAGAACGCTGACTTATATTTATGAGATGATAAAATATGGCAAAACCTTTACCACGAGTTGGTTCACGCAGAACTGGACGCATTGGTTCACGTAAGAATGGACGTAAAATACCAAAAGGAGTTATTCATGTTCAAGCAAGTTTCAACAATACTATTGTGACCATTACAGATGTACGGGGACGAGTAATTTCTTGGTCCTCTGCTGGGACTTGTGGCTTCAAAGGCACAAGAAGAGGAACGCCTTTTGCTGCTCAAACTACAGCAGGAAATGCTATTCGGACAGTAGTGGACCAAGGCATGCAACGAGCTGAAGTCATGATAAAAGGTCCTGGTCTCGGACGAGATGCAGCATTAAGAGCTATTCGAAGAAGTGGTATACTATTAACTTTCGTCCGGGATGTAACCCCTATGCCACATAATGGATGCAGACCCCCTAAAAAAAGGCGTGTGTAAAAAAGAAATAAATAATGAAGAGATTTCAAGAGAAATAAATAATTCAACGAATTCACAATAACAATATTATTATGGTTCGAGAGAAAGTAACAATATCTACTCGGACACTGCAGTGGAAATGTGTTGAATCAAGAAAGGACAATAAGCGTCTTTATTACGGACGCTTTATTATGTCTCCACTTAGGAAAGGCCAATCTGATACGATAGGCATTGCGATTCGAAGAGCTTTACTTGGAGAAATAGAAGGAACCTGTATTACACGTGCAAAATCTGAGAAAATATCACACGAATTTTCTACTATAGCAGGTATTCAAGAATCAATACATGAAATTTTAATGAATTTGAAAGAAATTGTATTGAGAAGCAATTTGTATGGAACTTGTGACGCGTCTATTTGTGTTAAGGGTCCTGGATATGTAACTGCTCAAGACATCATCGTACCGCCTTTTGTGGAAATCATTGATAATACACAGCATATCGCTAGCCTAACAGAACCAATTGATTTGCGTATTCAATTACAAATCGAGAGAGATCGTGGCTATCGTATAAAACCGACAAAAAACTTTCAAGACGGAAGTTTTCCTCTAGATGCTGTATTCATGCCGGTTCGAAATGCAAATCATAGCGTTCATTCTTATGGAAATGGGAATGAAAAGCAAGAGATACTTTTTCTCGAAATATGGACAAACGGAAGTTTAACTCCTAAAGAAGCACTTCATGAGGCTTCCCGGAATTTGATTGATTTATTTATTCCTTTTCTCCATGCAGACGAAGAAAACTTAAATTTAGAAAAAGCGCAACACAACATTACTTTACCCTTTTTTACTTTTCATGATGGATTGACTAAATTAAGAAAAAATCAAAAAGAAATCCCATTGAAATACATTTTTATTGACCAATCCGAAATGACTCCTAAGATCTATAATT